TATTTCTGGTCATTATTTATTAATGTTAATAAATCTATTAAATAAAATCTTTTGTTTACTTTTTGTTTTCTTTCTTTACCCCACAAAGATATTGAATATAATGAATTTTTTTTTTTGCCATTGAGATTTTGAAAATGAACATTGAAATATCCTTCAAAAACAAGTAAATAGATGCGAAACATATAAAATGCGGTTAATCCAGCTGTAAAATAAGCTAATATTGCAAAAATTGGCGAATACAACCAACTATCATTAAGAATCAGATCTTTGGACCAAAAACAAGCAAAGGGTGGAATACCACAAAGAGAGAGCGTACCTATTAAAAAAGCTGTTTTTGTAATTGGCGTATGTTTTGTTAACCCACCCATAAGAACCATATTTTGACTTTTTTCTGGAGAATATCCAACAATAGTTTCCATTGAATGAATAATTGATCCAGATCCTAAGAACAACAATGCTTTTGAATAAGCATGAGTAATTAAATGAAATAGAGCAGCTCGGGAAGATCCCATACCTAGAGCTAACATTATATAACCCAATTGAGACATTGTAGAATAGGCCAAATTTCTCTTAATATCTTTTTGAGCAATAGCTAAAGTAGCTCCCAAAAATAATGTTATTATACCAATGAAAGCTATTCCATTCATTATGGTAGGTATAGCTATGAAAAGAGGAAGAAGTCTAGCTACAAGAAAGATTCCCGCCGCTACCATAGTAGCAGCATGTATAAGAGCAGAAATTGGAGTAGGCCCCTCCATAGCATCCGGTAACCATACATGAAGGGGAAATTGGGCAGATTTAGCTACGGAACCGCAAAATAACAATAGGGCACACAAAGTAACAAAAAAAACATTAAGATAATTATTAAAAATCAAGTTATTGAATATTTGAAACAAATCCCGAAATTCCAAACTACCCGTTATCCAATAAAGACCTAAAATACCTAATAATAAACCAAAATCCCCTACACGATTAGTTACAAATGCCTTTTGACAAGCATTTGCTGCAATAGGACGTGTAAACCAAAAACCTATTAATAGATAAGAACACATTCCAACTAATTCCCAAAAGATATAAATTTGGATCAAATTCGAACTAGTAACTAATCCCAACATTGAAGCATTAAAAAAACTCATATAAGCAAAAAATCTCAAATATCCTTGATCGTGAGACATATAATTATCACTATAAATAAGAACCAAAATGCCAACAGTAGTGATTAATATTAACATAATAAGGGTAAGTGAATCGATCAAGTAACCAAATTCTAAAGAAAGATCATTATTTATAGTCCAAGACCACACATATTGATAGATGAAACTCTTATTGTTATTTATTTGATCGATCGACAGCGCGACGGAAAAAAGCATAACTATACCTAACAATAAAATACTGAGAAAAGCCCACCTACGTCGAAGATTTTTTGTTGCTGTGGGAAAAAATAGAAGTCCCGCCCCTATCAACATAGGAACTGGAAGCGGAATGAAAGGTATGATCCATAAAGATTGATGTGTATATTCCATAAAAAAAGAATAAAAGATAAAATATTTTTTTTCCTAATGAGTTTTGTTTCTTATTCGTCGGTTTTATCTCTTTTGTAAAGGCTTCAGTTAATAAAAAAAAAAGAGTGAACATATAAATAGAATTATTTATTTTTCTGAATCTTTGCACAATACTTCTAATATTTCCGAATATTTCAAAGTACTAAAAAAGGTCGAATAAACAAATTCAAATTCCTAATACACTTTTTTTAATATTTGTATTTTAGTAAAAAATTCTCATAAAACGAAATTTGTCAAATCAAATAAAAACATTCGTTTATTTTGTTTGATATGCAGTAAAATTAAATTCATATGACATGACCCAATCGAATAAATAAGAATTTTTTTCTTTTATTTCAAAAGCATTAGTTTTTTCGAAGTAATTTCTTTTTTTACATTAAACAGATATCTATGTTTGGCAAAATTTTGAAAAAAGTGTTATAATATTCAAAGTTTTACTTTAGATAGAAAGATAGAAAAAAAGAGGGGATAAAAAAAATGGCTAATTAATCAAATAAAAGAACTATTTGTTTTACGGAACAGAAGATATGTCTTTCACATGACTTGTAGCAATAAAAAAACTATATCAGTTGCATGGCAGTTCCAAAGAAACGCACCTCGAGATCCAAAAAAAAAATCCGAAAAACTCTTTGGAAAAGGAGAGGTTTTTGGACAGCATTGAAAGCTTATTCATTAGCGCAATCAATTTCTACGGGAAATTCAAAAAGTTTTTTTGTATAAAAAATACAAACGTTGGAATACTCTGAATTAGCTGGATTCTATTCTCTAATAGAATATAGAATTTGTATATAAACAAAAATAGTTTCAAATAGTTATATTTTTTAATAAAATCAAAGAAACATAATTTTAGAATTATTTTTATTTAATAGAATTTTTAAATAAAAATAATTCTATTAAATAAAAATTTTTACTTATAACTCATATAAATATCTATTTTGGAATCTATTTATTTTATAAGAAGAAAAAATATTTTGAATGGAATATTTGAATGGAATACTAAATTGGTGATCCAAAAATGATAAATTTTTGAATTTCTTTTTTTAAAAGAAAAAAAGAATATGCATCTCTTTGGATTCAAAAATGAAATAGAAATAAAAAAGATTTGATAATAAATGAAAAACTACGAATTTTTTGTTCCATTTCCGACGAGATAATAATAATAATTATTGAAATGTTTATATCTTTTGTTAAGCTCTTTCTATATATACGAATTCTTCTTATTCATTTGAATATATGAATATAAATATATATTCAAGTGAATAAATAATTTAATTTCTAATAATTTTTATAAAAAAAAAACAAAGAAAAAAAAAAAGAAATAATTAGAATACAATTCTTTTGTTTCTTTAATATTTTTTAATTACTAAAAAAAATTGCATCTTTCGAATTTATTCTTTCAATCTCGACGATTTACAATAAATAGGTTATTATGATTTCGGGTAAGCCGCTATGGTGAAATTGGTAGACACGCTGCTCTTAGGAAGCAGTGCTAGAGCATCTCGGTTCGAGTCCGAGTGGCGGCATGGCATCTTTTACTCTAAAAGAGTAAGTCCTAAAATGAATTCAATTTCTGATTTATCTTCCTAGTATTAGTTATTGGGACACCTTATTTTTATGATATTTTCAACTTTAGAGCATATATTAACTCATATATCGTTTTCGGTCGTATCAATTGTAATTTCAACTCATTTGATAACTCTATTAGTCAATGAAATCTTAGGATTTCATGATTTGTCCAAAAATGGTATGATAATAAGCTTTTTCTGTATAACGGGATTGTTAATTACTCGTTGGTTTTTGTCGGGCCATTTACCATTTAGTGATTTATATGAATCATTAATCTTTCTTTCCTGGGGTTTTTCTATTTTTCATATAGTTTTTTGTTTTAAAAAGCATAAAAACGATTTAAGTGCAATAATCGCACCGAGTGTTATTTTTACCCAAGGCTTTGCTACTTCGGGTGTTTTAACCGAAATCCATCAATCTGCAATATTAGTACCCGCTTTACAATCTCATTGGTTAATGATGCACGTAAGTATGATGATATTTGGCTATGCAGCTCTTTTATGTGGATCGTTATTATCTGTAGGAATCTTAGTTATTACATTTGGAGAAGTCATACAAATTTTGGGTAAAAGCAATAATTTGTATTTTTTAAATGAATCCTTTTCTTTTGTTGAGATCCAATACATGAATAGGAATGAAAGGAACAATGTTTTACAAAAAACTTTTTTTTCTTCTTCTAGAAATTATTACAGGTCTCAGTTTATTCAACAACTCGATCGTTGGAGTTATCGTATTATTAGTCTGGGTTTTCTCTTTTTAACGATAGGTATTCTGTCAGGAGCAGTATGGGCTAATGAGGCATGGGGATCATATTGGAATTGGGATCCCAAGGAAACTTGGGCCTTTATTACTTGGACCATATTTGCGATTTATTTACATACTCGAAAAAATACGAAATTCGAAAGTGTAAATTCTTCAATAGCGGCCTCTCTGGGCTTTCTTATAATTTGGATATGTTATTTAGGAATCAATCTATTAGGTATAGGATTACACAGTTATGGTTCATTTACATCTAATTGAATTGAATTTAATTAAGGAAAAAACCTCTGGCAAATACAAATAAAGAAAGCATAAGTATATATACATCATAAGAGATAAGTATATATACATATCTAATATACTAATATATAAAATATATAAGAAATTTTAGTATATATTCGATATTCTATTTATATATAATATATTTGATATGAATATAGAAAGAATAAAGAAAAAATGGAATTGTCGAGAACCCTTTAAATCAAGTAGTAATGTAATGATTCAAGGGGTTCTCACAAACAACAAACATATTTACATATAATTAATTCCAATTTTGTTATGTGGTTTATTTCTCTTTTTTTGGGGGGTTGTATTAATTTTCATTAAAAAAATTTAGAAAAAATTTGATAGAATGGCTTCAACCTTGTCAACCGAGAATGAGAAAATAAAATCTGGATAAATACCAATACCTATTACGGGTATAAGGATAGAAATCGAAATAAATAATTCTCGCGGACCAGAATCAAAAAAATACGAGTTTGGTGTATTAAAAAGCTTGTATCCATAGAACATCTGCCGTAACATGGATAATGAATAAATAGGAGTTAATATAATTCCAATTGTGTTTAAAAAAATTATTAGTATTTTTGTCATTAAAAGATATTTTTGACTGGTTAGTATTCCAAAAAAAATCATCAATTCTGCAACAAAACCGCTCATGCCTGGCAATGCAAGAGAAGCCATTGATAAGATACTGAAAACTGTGAATATTTTGGGCATTGGGATAGCCATTCCACCCATTTGGTCAAGATAAAGAAGACGTAGTCTATCATAACCAGTTCCCGCCAAGAAAAAAAGCGCAGCACCAATAAATCCATGAGAGATAATTTGTAAAATGGCCCCGTTGAGCCCCGTATCACTTATAGAACCAATTCCAATAATTATGAAACCCATATGAGATACCGAGGAATAAGCTATTCTTTTCTTTAAATTACGTTGACCAAGAGATGTTGAAGCTGCATAGATTATTTGAATTGAACCTAATAACATTAACCAGGGGGAAAATATGGAATGAGCGTGAGGTAATAATTCCATATTAATTCGAACCAATCCATATGCGCCCATTTTTAATAAGATTCCGGCTAAAAGCATACAAGTGCTGTAATGTGCCTCTCCGTGGGTGTCCGGTAACCATGTATGTAAGGGTATAATCGGCAATTTTACAGCAAAAGTAAAAAGAAATCCCATATAAAATATTATTTCGAGCACCCCAGGATACGATTGATTAGTTAATGTTTCAAAATTTAATGTCGGTTCATTAGAACTATATAAACCGATACCTAGAATTCCCATTAATAAAAAAATAGAGCTTCCCGCAGTGTATAAAATAAACTTTGTAGCTGAATACAAACGTTTCTTTCCCCCCCACATGGATAAAAGTATATAAACTGGAATTAATTCCAATTCCCACATGATGAAAAAAAGTAAAATGTCTTGACAAGAAAAAGGTCCTATTTGACCGCTGTACATTGCTAGCATCAGGAAATGGAATAATCGGGATTCTCGAGTAACCGGTTGAGCCGCTAAAGTAGCTATAGTGGTAATAAATCCCGTCAATAAAATGGGTCCTATAGAGAGTCCATCTATTCCGAATCTCCAGTAAAAATCAAAAAAATTAATCCATTTATAATTTTCTGTCAGTTGGATTAATGGATCATCCAATTGGAAATGATAACAAAATGCATAGGCTGTTATCAGCAGATCGATTAAACATATGCAAATTGTATACCACTTAATTACCTTATTTCCTCGATGAGGAAATAAGAATATTAAGGAACCCCCGGCTATTGGTAAAAGTACAACTATTGTTAACCAAGGAAAATAATTCGTGATAAAAATAAGATACACTTGGGCTAGAAAAACCCGCGCTCAAAATAGAAAGATAATAGAAATATCTTTCTATTTTGAGCGCAGATTTTTGCCAGTAAAAAACGTATTCTCGTGGTGTTTGTTTTTTGAAAAAAAGAAAGGGGCGGTCTCAATAAGCTAGACCCATGCTTCGAGTTGTTTCATGCCACAAATAAACTCGAACACTTAAGAAATCTGTAGGACAGGCGGATTCACACCTCTTACAACCGACACAGTCCTCCGTTCTTGGGGCAGAAGCTATTTGCTTAGCTTTACACCCGTCCCAAGGTATCATTTCTAATACATCGGTGGGGCAGGCTCGGACACATTGAGTACATCCTATACATGTATCATAAATCTTTACTGAATGTGACATTGGATTTGGATCTATAATTTTTTTTTAACACCAAAAATGGAAAATTTTCGATCTAGTAAACTCGTAAATAAATCATATATTTAGACACTAGATGAATCAACGATTTACCTGAATTTTGATACTCAAAACCGACTTCTGGATCAATTCATAAGAGGAGAGGGGACCAAGATACTTTGATTTCTTACGTTTTTGCAAACGTGCGAGTTTGTTGAATTACACTATTCAAAATTAATATTTATATGATAAATCACTATTAATACTATTTATTCAATATAAATACTAGTTTTATTCAATATAAATAATATAAATACTAGTTATTCAACAAGTTCGATTGATTGATACGAGTTGATTTTCTGTTACGATAAATTGAAGAAACAATAGCCGGTCCGATAGCAGCTTCAGCGGCTGCAATGGCAATAACAAAAATAGAAAAAATATTTCCCTTTAATTGGCGACTATCAAAAAAATCAGAAAAGGTTACGAAATTTATATTAACTGCATTCAGTATAAGTTCAAGACACATAAGGGCTCTAACCATATTTCGGCTCGTGATCAATCCATAGATACCGATAGAAAATAAATAGGCACTCAAAACAAGTCCATCTTCGAGCATCATTGACGAACTCCTTATCAATTTCGATTCACTATAATATTAATATAATATGAACAACAATTCAACCAATTCAATTGACTAAAGAATAAAAAAAAAGTCTGAAAAAAAGAATATATTCGCAAAAAAAAAATTTTTCTACATAAACACTCTTTTTTTACATTTACAGAGAATTAAATCGAAATAACTGAGGAAAAAAAAGAATTCTTTTTTTTTTTTGCAAGTTAAAAAAATTTCTTACTGGCGAGCCACGACAATTGCACCTATCAAAGCAGCTAAGAGAATTATTGAAATTAGTTCAAATGGAAGAAAAAAATCTGTTGATAAATGAACTCCAATTTGTTGACTAGTACTTATTAAATCTTGCTCTATAATCTGATTTGGTCTTGTAGTCCAAATAAGCCCGTACCATGATGTATCTGGAATAGTAGTTATTAGTGAAACAAAAATACTTGTACAAACCATCAAAGTAATTCCACCCCCAACGGTAAAAAGATGAAAATCTTGGTGATATTCCGAACCATTCATGAACATCACAGCAAAGAGGATTAAAACGTTTATAGCTCCCACGTAAATAAGTAGTTGTGCGGCAGCTACAAAATGGGAGTTTGATAAAATATAAAATAAAGATATACAAACAAGAACTAGTCCCAATGAAAAAGCAGAAAAAATGGGGTTGGTAAAAAATACTACTCCTAAACTTCCTAATACAAGACATGATCCCAAAAAGACTAAAAGAAAATCATGTAGTGGTTCAGGTAAATCCATTATATGTAAAATAAGAGATAAATGCATCGAAATTTCATGACCTTTTTGATACGACCAGGGAAATCTTTTATCTACGAGATTTCTCTCCGCATTGAATTTCATCAAATCCTAACAAGTCGGAATAGGTACCAGTTAAGTTATGGGATTTATGTTATTTCATTCGTTATACGAAAGAGTAGGTCGAGAAACTATATAATATATAATATAAGTATATATTAGTATATAAGTATAACTAAATATAAGTCTAACTATATAGATATATAGTTATAGAATAGTTATAGAACAGATATCGAAATGAAATAGATAGAATAAAAGAATATTTTAATAATAATAAATTTATTTTGAAAATATGGAATAGTTTTTTTTTCTATTTAATCTTATTATTTTTCAAATTTATATTATTCTGTTTCATATCTATTTATATATATGATATATGAAACAGAATAATGTGAAATCTAATATGATTTATATTTATATATTAATATTGAATTCTTATAAATAAATAAAACGATTTTATTATATCCTATTATTTTTTATTTAGAATAGTTCGAATTGTATAATCATCAATTACTGACATTGGTAATCGGCCTAAAGCAATTTGATTATAATTCAATTCATGACGATCATAAACTGAAAGTTCATATTCTTCAGTCATTGATAAACAATTTGTTGGACAATACTCAACACAATTACCACAAAATATACAAATTCCGAAATCAATACTGTAATTAAGCAAACGTTTCTTTCGAATATCTGTTTCCAGTTTCCAATCAACAACGGGTAAATCTATAGGACATACACGAACACATACTTCACAAGCAATGCATTTATCAAATTCAAAATGGATTCGACCGCGAAAACGTTCTGATGTAATTAATTTTTCATAAGGATATTGAATAGTTACGGGTAAACGATTTGCGTGGGATAAGGTAATCATGAAACTTTGACCAATGTATCTTGCAGCTCGGATTGTTTGTTGACCATAATTCATGAACCCAGTTACCATAAGGAACATATCGTGAATATCTATGAAATAGTTTTTTTGTTTCTTTCTCTTGTTTGCGACAAGTTACAAATCTAGAGGATCCATATTTTACAGTGAAAATAGTTGAGACGAAGTTGTTAATAATAGATTGCCGAGAGAAATAGGTAAAAGAAATTTCCACCCAAGATTTAATAATTGGTCCATTCTTAGCCTAGGCAAAGTCCATCTTGCTGTGATAGAAAGGAACAAAAACAAATAAGTTTTAGCTAATGTGATAAAGATATCAATTGTAGTTCCAAAAACTCCATATGCTTTAGTTATTTCAAAAGACTCAGAAATGAATAGGTACGGAATAGAGATATTTGAACCGCCCAAGTAAAGAACTGTTACAAATAATGAAGAAATTAATAGGTTTAAATAGGAAGCAACATAAAATAAACCAAATTTGATACCCGAATATTCGGTTTGATAACCCGCTACTAATTCTTCTTCCGCTTCTGGTAAATCAAAAGGTAATCTTTCACATTCTGCTAGGGAAGAAATTAGAAAAACGACGAAACCTATAGGTTGCCGCCACAAATTCCACCCCAAAAAACCATATTTTGATTGTGCATCAACTATATCAACTGTACTTAAACTATTAGATAATGCTAGTCGGTGAGAACGTTACTGTCCCCATCGCTATTCCAGAACCGTACATGAGATTTTCACCTCATACGGCTCCTCGAAAGCCTTAAATAAACCTAAGGACCTAGCCGATTATTTCTTTCTTGCGATATCCCTAAGATTAATAAGATTAAAAATTATCGGATGGTTCTGAATTAGACCAATTGAATTCTGTCTGTTCTCATTGTATTTTTAAATAAAGACAAATAAAATTAATTTATATATATTCTAAATGATACAAAAGGTCCTTCTGAATTGATCTTATCCCTTAAAAATCAAAAATTTATTAAGTAATAGCTTTATTCTTCAATAAAGAAAATATTTTGGAATTATCTTTATAACCCTCCGTCCATCGTTTTAGGTTACGAAAAAGACTTGCATATTTTTTTCTAATAAATTAGAAAAATTCTCTCTTCAGAAAAAGAGAGAGAGAGAAAACAAAACGACGGGGTCATTTTTTTTGTTCCTATTCGTCTTTTTTTGTGCAAATCAAAAGGGGATACTTAAAAAAAAAAAGATTAACGGATTATTTCGTTCCCGATAGTCATTTATTTAATCAGTGGATAGGAGCATACTCTAGATCGGAATTGGGGGAGGACTGCCTTCTCTTTTCTACCAACTTTAAGCCCCAATTAGTATTCTTTATTTAGATTATGTGGAAATGTTCCTTTTGACAATTTACATAATCCGTGTTACTAATCCCTTGTGTATCTTGGTGCTTCTAACCATCCACTTCTTTTTTTTGAGCTGCCCTTATTTTATGTTTCTGTTAATACATGAATAATAAATCATCCAAACAGTAGCAAAAACTCAATCTCAATAAGGTTGGTCTTTTGAGCCCGCTTCAAGACAAGATTACTAATTATCCAATCCTGGGGTAATAAGACTCGTCTGTTTCTAATTTTTTTTCACTTAATTCTTTTACATAGAAAATGAGACTCAATATTTTGACTGCAATTTCAAATCATCATACCATAGAAATAACATATATAACCATATACCCATATATAATATATATAAGATAAATATAATATATATTATATATATATAATATATATATAATAGGCTGGTAATCTACTATCTAATCTAATATAGTATTTGTAAATTATCTAAATAGAATCTCGAATTTCTATTTCTATAGAAGCTGTCTGATTTCACTCATATAACTATCAGATTTTGTTCTTCAATCAGACTTGAAGTGAGAATAATAATGAATTTTTTTTATTCTGCCCCTTTCCTATTTTCCTATAAAGTTGTCCTACAAGGAAAGGGCCATAGCAATAGCATCGAGAAGTTTTTGTATCAACGAATCGCACGTAGAGATATTGATAACACACATAGAGTTAATGGTATTTCATAACTAATCGATTGAGCAGCTGCTCGTAGACCACCCAAAAAGGAATATTTGTTATTTGATCCATATCCTGACATAAGAAGTCCAATCGGAGCAATACTCGAAATAGAAATCCATAAAAAAACACCGATATTGAGATCGGATAAAACAAAATTATATCCAAAAGGAATTACCGAATAGCTTATTATAATGGATATAACTGATATGGATGGTCCGATACTGAATAAACGAGTATCTCCCCTAGATGGAATAAGACTCTCTTTGAAAAGTAGTTTTGTTCCATCTGCTAGAGCTTGAAGAACTCCCAAAGGACCCGCGTATTCAGGTCCAATCCGCTGTTGTATACCTGCGGATATTTCTCTTTCTAACCATACAATTGCTAGTACACTTATGGTGATTCCCAATACAAGAGTAAAGATAGGGGCAAATACCCATAGAATTCCATAGACCTCCTTTAAAGATTCCAATCTGAAAAAAGAATTGATATCTTGTACTTCTGTTGTATCAATAATCATTTCAACGATCAACTTCTCCCATAATGATATCTATACTCCCTAGTATTGTCATAATATCGGCCAATTTCATTCTTTTAACTAATTGAGGAAGAATTTGCAAATTGATAAAACCGGGTGGACGAATTTTCCATCTCCAAGGAAAACCATTCTGATCTCCTATTAGAAAAATCCCCAATTCTCCTTTGGGGGCTTCAACTCTTACATAAAGTTCTTGTTTCGGCAATTCAAAAGTCGGAGACGGTTTTTTACTAATGAATCGATATTCAAAATCATTCCATTCTGGTTCCCTTTCCCTATCAAAGTAACGGATTTCTAAATTCTCATATGGTCCGCCGGGAATTCCTTCCAAAGCCTGTTGAATAATTTTTATGGATTCCACCATTTCACCAATTCGAACTAAATAACGAGCTAATGAATCTCCTTCTTTTTGCCATTGAACGTCCCAATCAAATTCCCCATAACACTCATAATTTTCAACTTTACGCAGATCCCATTGTATTCCGGAAGCCCGAAGCATCGGTCCTGATAAACCCCAATTAATTACTTCCTTTCCACTAACAATGCCTATTCCCTCAACCCGTTCTAAAAAAATGGGATTTCGCGTAATAAGTTTTTGATATTCAACAACCCCTGTTAAAAAATAATCGCAGAAATCCAAACATTTATCTATCCAACCATGAGGTAGATCGGCCGCGACTCCCCCGATACGGAAAAAATTATGCATCATTCTCATACCTGTCGCAGCTTCGAATAGATCATATATTAATTCTCTTTCTCTAAAAATATAGAAGAAAGGGGTTTGTGCACCAATATCCGCCATAAAAGGTCCCAGCCATAATAGGTGAGAAGCTATACGACTCAATTCCAACATAATTACTCGAATATAGCTGGCTCTTTGGGGTACTTGAATATTTCCCAACTGTTCTGGTCCGTTTACGGTTATTGCTTCTGTGAACATCGTAGCTAAATAATCCCAACGTGTTACATAAGGCAGATATTGTATAATTGTTCGATTTTCCGCAATTTTTTCCATCCCTCTGTGTAAATAACCCAATAATGGTTCACAATCAATAACATCCTCACCATCTAGAGTAACAATAAGTCGAAGAACACCATGCATTGATGGGTGGTGAGGTCCCATATTGACTACCATGAGATCTTTTCTTTTAGCTGTCCCATTCATAGGTTTTTCCTCGATTTATTCTTCCATGAATTTCGAAAGAAAAAAAATTAATCAAGATTCAAGACCTAAAAAATCGAATAATTCAAAATGACTCTTCAAATTCAATTAACGAATTATTGACTCCCGAATATCCAATTGATTTATTAATTTGTTATAGCGTATTCTATTTTTATTTGACAAATAAGATAGTAGCCGTTGTCGTTTTCCCAAAATTTTTTGTAAACCTCTTTGAGATAAATAATCTTTTCGGTGCAATTCCAAATGTGCGGTAAGTCTTCGTATCTTATTGGTGAAATTTAATACTTGAAATTCAACCGAGCCGGGGTTTTTTTCTTTTTTTTCTTGTGAAAATCCTGGTAGAAATAAATTTTTTACCATAAGTTAAAAGCGTTCTTCTCCTCCTTCCATATTTTATAGATATCTTGTTTGATCTGTAATAGTAATGATACTAATTTAAAATTAGGTATTTTGTATATACAATAATCTAAATTTCCTTAACATTTTGCGATTCTGATGTCAAATCATACTATATTTCTGTAAAAAAAAATGGTCGATTTAAAAAATAAAATACTAATTATATATATAATTATATAGATAAAAGTAGATATAAGACGATAAGACGATTTTTTCGATTCCTTTTTGTATCTATATCTAAAGGATATATAATTGAATTAGTATCAAGGCCTCAGAATACAGTTAACACAATGCGTGTGCGCATCTATGCGTGTATCCATTTGTATCCGCATACCGGATATGTTACGCTAAATTGAAGAAAGAAATATAGATTATAGATTAACGACCTCTCAATCGTGGGTACAGATGTATCCTTACTATACTGAAACGGCTTCCATTATCGGTGTCAAACCAATAGCGATTCATACAAGCTAAATCCTCTAATCGAAAATTTGGCCAAAGAAAAAAATGGAAATTCATTAGGTTTTTTTTTCTATCAAGATCCTTATTTTCAGCCAAAACGTTACAGCAATTATTTACTTTATTATTCTTATTGTAAAATGTTGTTTTTCTATGTGCACTATTTCTATTCTTAGAATTGAAACAAATTAGAATTCTTAATTCTCTACGACGTCTAGCGCAAAAAAAGAATTCAGGAACAAGCAAATCATAATGATTTTTTTCTTTATTTTCTGTTATTTTTTGATCTCTTGTTCTTGGAATGGATTTTGCAAAGTTCGTCTTATCAACATTGGTTTTTTCTGGATATCTTTTCTTAATTTGACGCTTACTCTTATGAAGCAATGAAAGTACTATGGTTTGATATATATAAAATTGTTCATCCTTTTCTCTAGACAGACGAATTGGTTCCACAATAAACATTGCCTTTTCCTTTTCGATCAATTTTTTATTTTTCGTCAATCCTGTAAGACTTAAACTCTTTTGATTTGCCATAAGATCTAGATTGAGTTCTCCTCTTTGAATAGAGCTTATAGCAATCTCTTTTATATTTTTTTTCAACCTAATCAGGAGACAATAAATTTTGATATTATTCATTATTCTGTGATTTAAGGAACCCTTCCAATTCAATTGAAAAATAAAAAACTTTGTTAATAAGAGATTTATTTCTACCTCCATTCTGTTCTTGTATTTTTTTTTTTCCTCTTTCCTGGCCAATCCTGATGCTGTAGACTCTGCTTCAATATCTTTTTCTTGGGTTGAAAGAGATGATTCCAAATCCACCCCACTCGTGTCTTCCGCTTTTGCTTGATTTCGAGTCTCTAACTCGAATTCCAATTTTTTTTTTTTTGATGATCTAAAAACTATTTTTTTTTTTCTTCCAGTAAATTTTCTATTTTCACTAACATCTTTTTTTATATCTAAATTGAAAAAAAGGAATTCGATTGGTATGATCCACGGGTTATTCGTATATGCCTTAATAAAATCTTCATTCGGTATGGAATGATTTAATATTTCTTTATTTATTAGCATCCAATCTAAATGTTTTCTATGCAGATTTTCTTCCATATCTATAATGTAATCTTTTGCTATATATCTCTTTATAGAGATATCGCTCGTTGGATCAAATCCTTTTTGTTTACATGTTTTGTAATTATAAGAAAGAAATTCTTTTTTATTTGCTTGGAATGATGATTCATATCTAGAAATATATGAGTCTTTCTTATCTTTAATGGATTGATATGAAAAAAGATCATATTCATATTGTGTGTTTTTTTTTAATGAGCCTAATTGTTGGTTTTTGTAAGGAATTGATCTGGTTTTTTCATATGAATCACATTTTTTTAAATCTTTATTTTGAATGACATGACGTTTATGGATTCTATTTCTCCATTTTTGTGGCACTAATCTAGACCATCTTCTCTGAGATAAATCATATTGATAATGACTCTTTAACAACCAATTTGTCCATTGATTCATTAGAGAATTGGGGGGGTTCTTGGATATAAATTGAAAATCAAATATTCTTTGTATTCCAAAAAAATAATCTTTTATTTCATTCTTAAGAAAAGGGGATTTTCGATGATATGCAAAAACATATTTTAACTTATATATGTTAATAACTTGGGTTTCGGATAATTTAAAAAAAACATATGCTTGTGACAATGACGATACGTCACAAAATTTATGGGAATTCGTATTCCTAAGATCATAAGATCTTTTGAGAAGCGAAATAAAGTAAATTATACTTTTATTTGTTTGATCAGTTCTTTCCACATTTTCTTCATTATTGTAAATGGACTTTTTTTTTGTTTTTGATTCAAGAAAAAGTTGTACATCAATGCTACAAATCAAAATGATACACAGAAAGATATTTAGGTATACCCTCTCCATGAGAGTATTTAAAAAAGAATGCTTCGAATTGTCATCTAATAGAGGATTTTGTGACTTATAAGCTAATAGAGGATTTATTTTTTGTAATATCTGCCAAATATTTTTTTTTAATGCTAATTCTTTAGCATAAAAACTTGCTTTCTTCGAAATAATATTTCTCTCTGCTGTTAAACTCCCCCTTTTCTTTTCTTTGGCCATTTTTTTCATTTTTTTAATGATTGTCTTTCGTTTAGCATTTATATCTTTTTTTTTTTTCAATGAAGAATTTGTCCAATTAATAGAGTTTATTCTAGTATTTGATTTGTAAATCGTTGGATTTTTCTTACTCATTGTTGAATCGTTTTGATTTTGACTTAATTTAAATCCAACGATTTTTTGGAATGTAAGTAGCACTAAAGTTGGGAATTGTTTTATTTTTTCGTTTATAAATAGAAAAATTTTGATGATCCATTTTGCTCTTTCTTTTAAAAAATTTATAAACAATTTTGTTCTTGCATTTAAAATCCCGAGAACCTGAAAAAAATGATTTTGCCATTTTTTTTTTTTAGTTTTTAGTTTCGTTAAAATGGGATGAAAGAAGGCAAATGGATTTCGGGTAACGCGAGAAAAGGGCAATTCCACTTCCGTTCCCAAAATTGTTAAAAAGCTAAAGTCCCTTTTTTTTTTTTTCATTGGATCCTTTTTAGTGGATCGTAGCTTAGATCTGTGCCAAGGTTTCAGATGAAAAGGAAATCTAATTTGTATCTGAATACCGTCTAGTAGCCACTTTTTTGGAAATTCTGTTTCGGATAATTGAACACCATTATAGGTGCATTTAATATACATTTCTCTATTCCAATCTCTAAAATCTTCTGACCATTCGGGAAATTGAAATAAAAGCATACGAACAATATTTTTAATTATTATCAACGAAGGCAATACAATATATTTTCTAAGAATCGATTGGGTTATTAATAACGAGCCTCTTATTACTTGAGCAACTATAAAACTATCCCAGGCCTCTCCTACTGCTATACGTCTTTTTTCCTCTTGTTCTTTTTTTGTTCTTTTGTCCTCCTCCTTACTTTCTTTTGTCTCTTCTTCTGTATAATACGGATTTTCTAATCCTGTTTTTGTCCGCAGCCTCCTTTGGAACAGAAAAAGCATTTGTCTCATTGGTTCAAAATTTTTCAAAAAAAAAAATGGGGGTTTCTCAATTTTATTCAAAAAAAGGGGCGAATACAGACTTTTTTGAAAAATTTTCCAAGTAATAGTTTTCCGCCTTTGAGCACGTATGGATCCTTTTATTATGTCTCGTCGAAAATCTGGTTGTTGTGCATAACGTATTAAAGCCAATTCCCCTTTTTCATCAGTGTTATTTGTTTTTCTAGTATCCCCATAAGGATTAGAATCTTTTGATTTTTTAGTATGAGTAAAAATAACTACACGTTTGGCTTTTCGGGAACGAATTCCATACTTCTGTTCGTCTTTGTTTCCCTCTTCGAGGTCTTGGATTTCATCGATTAGTTTGTAAGGCCATCGAGGAACTTGTTTTTCGATTTCCTTTATTACAATACATTTTTTTTTTTTAATTGTTTTATCCTTCAGATCTGTTCGAATTGCGTCAAATAAGAATTGAATTTTTTTAGGCGTTATGTGTGCATGTTCCGGAAAGAACACAAGTCCTTCAAAATTCAAGGCTGATACTGATTTTTCAGAAAATTTATGGATTAAGTTAAAAAAAAAACTAATTTCAGTTAAAAATAACTTTTGATAAAATATATCCATGTTCTCTTCAAAATAACTAGTTTTTTGAATACTAGAAAGAAGGAGACCATGAATCTTATTTATCCAAATATCATCTTTTTTATAAGTTTTATTATTAATTGAGGATAACAAAAAATTGTTCATTCGGCCCCGACAGGGTCCATTCAAGAAAGGATCATATAGTTTAGGTAAGTTTTTTGTTTGAGTCTCTTCATTGCATAATCTAATTCGTTTTTGGAATATATCCAATGGTATAAATTCCTTATCTAGAACTTCCGCCCTGTTTAGAATTTCATTGCTTAGTTTTTTTTTTTTTTCTTCATTATGAGAGTTCCAATAATTATTCAATTCATCATAGAAGATTTTTTCTCTTGTTAAAGAGTCTATTCTTTTTTCCATCATTTGTAGAAAAGTCGACAAATTGGGTGGATAGGCAAAAGATATTCTTTCTTTTCCATCATTTTGACATGTATCAAAA